CTTCTCGCGGATTTTCATAACCCTGCTGTGCAAAAATGGGATATGCACTTGAAATGGATGGCCGAGTTATGATATATATCATGAGCGATACGGAAATGGATCGAGTAATTTGTTCCTTTATCCAAGAAAAAGTCTTTCTAGTTTGCATGGTCCAACCATTGAGCCCAAAAATGTCTACAATAAATTTGGTAGGTCGCTAACCTAGTTCCCTATCTGCAATTCTGCTATTTACTGGAATAATTTTACTGGAATAAATAATATTAATATATAGAATAAATCTTTGGGATGGGTAGAAAAATAAAGAGTAAGTATGATTTTACATGCTTTGCTTCTGTACAACTACAAAGTAAGAAACGTTAGAATTGAATTGGATTAATATCAGTAGATCCTTTTTTAATCATTCATTGAATGATAAATCACTACAAGTGACGGAGAAACACGATTTAAATAACGAAAAATCCAAAATTTAAATAGAGTATCTAGAATGACTGGAAAAGTAGAAACAAGACCAGATATAATTTGATCATTATGAGCAAATCCAAAATCTTTGTAGACAAAGCCAATCATTAGTTCCCAACCGTGGGGCGAATGGAATCCGATACATAAATCTGTTAATAAAAGAATCGAAAAAGCCTTTATTGTGTCACTTAAGTTATATAGGAATTCCTGAGCCCAAGAGTTAAGAATAACAAGTTCTTTATTACCCAAAATTGAATAACCACTTAGAATAACGAAACAGATTATATTTGTCAAGAAGTGCAAAATCGTATGGATATGATCCTCATTGTGTATCTTGATTAATTGGAGCGTTTCTTTGTGGATTCCTATACGAAGGTTTTGTAGATGTGTCTCCGAGTATTCCTTGATCATTTCCTCCAAAAGAAAGATTTCCTCCAATTCTATGAATTTTTCGAGAATATTTTTTTCTTGAATATCATTCAAAAAAATTTCAGATTGCCTAGTATTCCACCAATAAGTAACCCAAGATTCCAGACTTTTATTAAATGAGAGAGAAATCCACCAGGGCAAAAATACTAGAGATGCAAGATATAAAAGAGGGTTGAATGCTTTCTTTTTTGACATTTTTTCATTTCGTCTATGAATTTTTAATGAACCGACCTCATTAGTTGACTCTACGCCATCCAATATTTCTCTCATGCATGAGTTCTATTACAAAGTATCGAACTTATGAATCTATTCACTGTTTTGTTTTGTGGTTGTTACGTTACGTATACGTCTTCTTTGACTAGAAAGAATGAGCGTTATGAAGAAACTTCAGTTAAGTTATGGTATAGAAAAGGGGGACTCTTTAGTTTTTCCTTACTGCTGAGAAAGCATTCACTCTCTCAGCTCATTTCTCAAAATACTTCAATCGGTACACGCAAGAAATAGGCCAATTCGGCAGCTTTTTGTTCGATTTCCCGTGGAGTAACATTCTCATCAGTACGAGTCAAGGGAATGGCCCCCTGGCCTCTGATATCCATATAAAGGACACGGCGAGCATAAATACCTTCTTTAACTTCTATTCTGACGGACTGAATATCCTTTATAGGGAATCGGAGGAAGATGCGACGATTTTTTCCAGGGAATCCCCAACGAAAAATACACACCATTCCTTCTTTTCTATCGAATCGATCATAACCACCCCCTACATTCCACGAAATTGTGCACCACAAATAGGAGCTAATAAAGAGACCCGCGATCCCATAGAAAGACATCACAATCCCTTGTGGAAAAAAAAGGATTTGCTGAGACGGAAATAAAGATATCAAGTTTCTCCCAAGATAACTGGAAGTTCCAACCAATAAGAATCCTACTGAACCTAAAAAAAGGATAATGGCCCAGCAGAAATTACTTGTTTTTCGCGACCCCGTTATAGGTTGTATCCATATATGTTCTGATCGACAACTCATACTTGATCTGGTTTCGTTTTATTGGAATTGAGAGAATACCCTAGACTTTACTCTTTTTGTTTCCGAAGTAACTCTCATCAACTAGTACTAGTTTGATGTGAACCTTTAAGAGTAATTTATCAAATTGGTTAGATCTAAAATAAAAAAAAATACCCTTCGTATGATCCCATCAATATACATATATCAATATACATATAGATGTACCGATTTTACAGTTCAGCCATCCGGCGATCCTGAGATTTTTTCAAATAGATAGAATTCCTTTACCCCCATATCATCTTTCTACAGACCAAAGAGCCCCTTTTCGACGGAAACGCCGCATGTTATACCTTCTTTTCTTACACTAAATAGGTATCTGCGTTATGATACAAGTCTTAGTTTTGAAAAAAAAAAATGGATCGGAGTTGGGCCCATCAGATCTAAACAGTCTTATTTTTTTGAACATGAAGAAATAAAGAAGCCATTGCCATTGCCGGAAATACTAAGCCTACTAAAGGCACCAAAACAGAGGGAAAGTCGAAAGTTGTCATATAAAGGATACCTCAATTTACTATTTGTACCTGTTATTATTTATATTAATTAATATT